TGTATACTACTACAGTATCATATATATATATAATTTATTACTCTTTCCTTTTTTTTGGATTCTTTTTTGTTTGTTATTGTCTTCTTTATTATATTTCTTTCGAATGAATCGAAAATTCCAGAGTATATCTTTTCACGGGTCGAACCAAAAAAAAAAGAAACTTCGAATATTTCCCTCTTTACTTTACCTTTATCCGGCAGAAAAAAAAAGGAAAATTCCCTATTTTTTTGTCCATGTCCCTAAATTAAATATTAAATAATAGGAGACTTAAATGAAAGTCCCTTTCTCGCATTCGCTCTCCATTGCATTGGCGGAACAAAAATTTCTGATGCATCAATATGGAAATATTTGGTACATGAAGCCATGATCTGATATCTATATCGAAATCCTATATAGATATAAACTGATCTTTTTCTGGAATCAAAGAAAGATATTGAAAAATATATTGCTCTTGTGACTCGGAATAAATGGTTTAGGAAGGGAATAGCGATTTATTCCTATGGAGCATCCAGGAACAAGAAGATTCAATCGGAAATATCGACAAATTCTTGCGTGGTCCAAGGAAATAAAAAAAAAGGGTCCGCTTCTACAATTTTATCTCTATCCAATTTGAATATCAGAATAGCTGATATAGTCATGATTCAATGGGTCAGGTCCACTTACTTTTTCTTTTCTTGATTTCTAATTTTTCCGATGGATTAAATTGGAACAATGGAGAAGTAGTAAAACTTTGGTTTGTCGATTCATAATTGAGATTGGGTATTATCTCGAATATCCATGTCCCGGGACCAAAAATATAAATAATGAAACATGAGGAGGAGTATAGCCTGTAGTGATATAGTAGTCCTCCTAATAAGTGGGATTCCTTATTATCATAATGAACAAATGTTCAACTTTATACCTATAACTCATTAGAATGATAACTCATTATGCGGTCCGTTTACCTTTTTTTTTATTACAAATATCAAGAATATCTCTATTCTCCGATGAAAAATGAAGACTAAGGCGGGAGCTTCGTGGAAAAAGCCCTTTATCGGATTTGAACCGATGACTTACGCCTTACCATGGCGTTACTCTACCACTGAGTTAAAAGGGCCATTTTCTTCAATTCATGAAGAGGCCACTAACCACTATGAGTCTACTGCATGTATCTATGTATAGACTATATGTACATATATACATGTATGCATAGGGGGCTCATTCAAGAACAAGCCATTTGATTTACCTAGGAAGTTCTAGGGTCAAATCAAATGATTATTTATATTTGAGAAATATCAATGCAATGAATTGTTTCGCTCCTAATTGCTTTGCTTTTATTGACCCATCGAGGCGAGATTCACTTGATTGATACATGTACCAATCCGACATAGATCCAAAATATTTCATCGAATCATGTGATGAAGGATTCGACTCGTACCCTAAACTGAATTCTTATAGAAAAAAAAGAATCTTTTCGATTACTTGTCAATCCCTTCCCAGATTTACGAGTTCTACATCACCTTTTTGAATCAATCAAAAAAAAAATTCTATCATTTCTGAATTTCCTGGCTTAGTGTTAGTGAGGCATATCTCGTCTTAACGATGAGCGAATCAATGAGTGAAAATTGAAGAAATGGGGTTTGACTTTTTTTTTGTCGGACAAATCCCCGCTGAGGGGATCCTATACTTCGTCATATATATATGATGGTTCATGAATGAACAATCAAAAAATTCTATGTAATTGTGGAAGCAAGAAAGATTCTTCGGATCTAGTCATGCCATTACATTATATTGACAATTCCAAAAAACTGCTCATACTATGAGCATAATATGATGGCGATCGGGCAGGTATGCCCCTATCGTCTAGCGGTTCAGGACATCTCTCTTTCAAGGAGGCAGCGGGGATTCGACTTCCCCTGGGGGTAGGGTATTACGAAAGGAAGTTGATCATGGATTATCAATAAGCCTAGAATTGATTCTTCCTGGGTCGATGCCCGAGCGGTTAATGGGGACGGACTGTAAATTCGTTGGCGATATGTCTACGCTGGTTCAAATCCAGCTCGGCCCAATAATTCGCCGATCCATGGGGATGATATAACCAATTTGTCCTCCAGAAATGCCTGATATAGAGGAATAAATAGTCCATTTTTTCTGCTATATCCCTATTTCTTTGTTCATTTGTTCCCACGCGTTCTGATCTTTCTAACGATCTAGATTAATAATCTGTAAATATAAGAAGGAGTAAAGAAAAAAAGAGTCCTTTTTTTTTTCATTGAAAGATTGATTATCTTATCAATCGATGTGGCAATAACCACAGGATTACTAGTAATCCGTGTCACTCTCACTATAGTTCATATCCATGTGAATATCAATCACTCGTGTTTCTGGTAAAACACGGCAATTATAAATATAAAGAAATTATAAGAATATGTATGAGAATATGTATGCTGTATAACTCATTTCCCTGGGATTGTAGTTCAATCGGTCAGAGCACCGCCCTGTCAAGGCGGAAGCTGCGGGT